GCTAGCGTAGCTTACTTAAAGCATAACACTGAAGATGTTAAGATGGGCCCTAGAAAGCTCCGCAGGCACAAAGGCTTGGTCCTGACTTTACTATCAACTTTAGCCAAACTTACACATGCAAGTATCCGCACCCCTGTGAGAATGCCCTACAGTTCCCTGCCCGGGAACAAGGAGCCGGTATCAGGCACATTTTATTATAGCCCACGACACCTTGCTTAGCCACACCCCCAAGGGAACCCAGCAGTGATAGACATTAAGCCATAAGTGAAAACTTGACTTAGTCAAGGTTAAGAGGGCCGGTAAAACTCGTGCCAGCCACCGCGGTTATACGAGAGACCCAAGTTGATAGACTCCGGCGTAAAGAGTGGTTAAGACTAATTTTAAACTAAAGCCGAACACCCTCAAAGCTGTTATACGCTCCCGAAGGTAAGAAGTCCAATCACGAAAGTGGCTTTACAATAACTGAACCCACGAAAGCTATGACACAAACTGGGATTAGATACCCCACTATGCCTAGCCCTAAACTTTGATAGTACAATACACCCACTATCCGCCCGGGAACTACGAGCACCAGCTTGAAACCCAAAGGACTTGGCGGTGCTTTAGATCCACCTAGAGGAGCCTGTTCTAGAACCGATAACCCCCGTTCAACCTCACCCTTCCTTGTTTTCCCCGCCTATATACCGCCGTCGTCAGCTTACCCTGTGAAGGACTTATAGTAAGCAAAATTGGCACAGCCCAAAACGTCAGGTCGAGGTGTAGCGTATGGAGGGGGAAGAAATGGGCTACATTCCCTAATACAGTGAATACGAATGACGTACTGAAACGTACATCTGAAGGAGGATTTAGCAGTAAGCAGGAAATAGAGTGTTCTGCTGAAATTGGCCCTGAAGCGCGCACACACCGCCCGTCACTCTCCCCGAAATCTAAGAATTTTATATAACTAAAAACCTATAATCATAAAGGGGAGGCAAGTCGTAACATGGTAAGTGTACCGGAAGGTGCACTTGGACAAAAATCAGAGTATAGCTAAGATAGTAAAGCATCTCCCTTACACCGAGAAGTCACCCGTGCAAATCGGATTACCCTGAAGCCCAGCAGCTAGCCCCCCAAACCAAAAACAACATATCAACATAAATAACCCCAAATTCACTAATATTTACATTAAACAAACCATTTTACCCCCTTAGTATGGGCGACAGAAAAGGGACTTGTGGAGCAATAGAGAAAGTACCGCAAGGGAACGCTGAAAGAGAAATGAAACAACCCAGTAAAGCTCAGAGAAGCAGAGATTTAAACTCGTACCTTTTGCATCATGATTTAGCAAGTATATCCAAGCAAAGAGTTCTTTAGTTTGACCCCCCGAAACTACGTGAGCTACTCCAAGACAGCCTATAATAGGGCAAACCCGTCCCTGTGGCAAAAGGGTGGGAAGAGCTTTGAGTAGAGGTGACAGACCTACCGAACCTAGTTATAGCTGGTTGCCTGAGAATTGGATAGAAGTTCAGCCCCTTCGTTTCTCACCTCACCCTCGTCCAACCCAACCCGACGCCCAGAGAAACCAAGAGAGTTAGTCAAAGGGGGTACAGCCCCTTTGAAACAAGACACAACTTTACCAGGTGGGTAAAGATCATAGTAAACTAAAGGTAAAATATTCTGGTGGGCCTAAAAGCAGCCATCCTAATAGAAAGCGTTAAAGCTCAGATATATCACCAACCCTATTATCCCGATAATTAAATCTTAGCCCCCTAATCCTACCGGGCCATCCCATGCAAACATGGGAGTGACCATGCTAATATGAGTAATAAGAGAGCTACAGCCTCTCTCCTTGCACACGTGTAAATCGGAATGGACTTACCACCGAACTTTAACGGCCCCAAACAAAGAGGGGATTGAACGACAAACCAAACAACCAGAAAACCATCCAACAAATTAACCGTTACCCCTACACTGGTGTGCCCTTAAGGAAAGACTAAAAGAAAAAGAAGGAACTCGGCAAACACATAAAGCCTCGCCTGTTTACCAAAAACATCGCCTCTTGCAAAACTAATGAATAAGAGGTCCCGCCTGCCCTGTGACTATATGTTTAACGGCCGCGGTATCTTGACCGTGCGAAGGTAGCGCAATCACTTGTCTTTTAAATGGAGACCTGTATGAATGGCATAACGAGGGCTTAGCTGTCTCCTTTTTCAGGTCAATGAAATTGATCTTCCCGTGCAGAAGCGGGAATAAGACCATAAGACGAGAAGACCCTATGGAGCTTTAGACACCAAGGCAGCTCAATGTTAAACACCCCTAAATAAAGGACCAAACAAAATGAACCTCTGCCCTAATGTCTTTGGTTGGGGCGACCGCGGGGAAGCAAAAAACCCCCACGTGGAATGGGAACACCCTCTCCTAAAACAAAGAGCTCCCGCTCTAATGAACAGAATTTTCTGACCAATCAGATCCGGCAACGCCGATCAACGGACCGAGTTACCCTAGGGATAACAGCGCAATCCCCTTTTAGAGCCATATCGACAAGGGGGTTTACGACCTCGATGTTGGATCAGGACATCCTAATGGTGCAGCCGCTATTAAGGGTTCGTTTGTTCAACGATTAAAGTCCTACGTGATCTGAGTTCAGACCGGAGTAATCCAGGTCAGTTTCTATCTATGATATGAGCTTTTCTAGTACGAAAGGACCGAAAAGAAGGGGCCTATACTTGAAGTACGCCTCACCCCCACCTACTGAAAACAACTAAAATAGGCAAGAGGGCATACCCCCTAATGCCTGAGAAAACGGCACGTTAGGGTGGCAGAGCCCGGTTACTGCAAAAGACCTAAGCCCTTTCCACAGAGGTTCAAGTCCTCTCCTTAACTATGATCTCAACACTCATCACCCATATTATTAACCCCTTGACCTTTATTGTCCCTGTCTTGTTAGCCGTTGCCTTCCTAACCCTAATCGAACGCAAAGTACTTGGCTACATACAACTACGGAAGGGCCCAAACATTGTCGGCCCTTACGGCTTACTACAACCTATCGCCGACGGGGTCAAGCTCTTTATTAAAGAACCTGTACGACCCTCCACCTCCTCCCCCGTCCTCTTCCTCCTGACCCCAATATTAGCGCTTACCCTTGCCCTCACACTATGAGCCCCTATACCTCTGCCATACCCCGTAATCGACCTAAACCTAGGCATCCTATTCGTCCTAGCCCTCTCCAGCCTAGCAGTCTACGCAATTCTAGGATCAGGGTGGGCTTCAAATTCAAAATATGCTTTAATTGGGGCCCTACGGGCTGTAGCCCAAACTATCTCGTACGAAGTTAGCCTTGGTCTCATCCTTTTGAATGCTATTATCTTCACCGGGGGATTCACACTACAAACCTTTAACGTTGCCCAAGAAAGCGTTTGACTAATCCTACCAGCCTGACCTTTGGCTGCTATGTGGTATATCTCGACCCTAGCAGAAACCAACCGTGCCCCCTTCGATTTAACTGAAGGTGAGTCCGAGCTTGTATCCGGATTTAATGTAGAATACGCAGGAGGCCCTTTCGCCCTCTTCTTCCTGGCAGAATATGCCAACATTCTACTTATAAATACACTCTCCGCCACACTATTCCTAGGGGCCTCCCATATCCCAACATTCCCAGAACTCACTGCCGTGAACTTAATGACTAAAGCAGCCCTTCTATCAATCGTCTTCCTGTGAGTTCGAGCTTCGTACCCTCGATTTCGCTATGACCAGTTAATACATCTAATTTGAAAAAACTTCCTTCCCCTTACACTAGCCCTGGTGATTTGACACTTAGCCCTTCCTATCGCATTTGCAGGACTACCCCCACATCTCTAACCCCGAAATTGTGCCTGAAACTAAGGGCCACTTTGATAGAGTGTACTATGAGGGTTAAAATCCCTCCAACTTCTTAGAAAGAAGGGGTTCGAACCCTACCTGGAGAGATCAAAACTCTCAGTGCTTCCAATACACCACTTCCTAGTAATGTCAGCTAATTAAGCTCTTGGGCCCATACCCCAAACATGTTGGTTAAACTCCCTCCGTTACTGATGAACCCGTACATCTTAGCCACCCTGCTATTTGGATTAGGGCTGGGGACCACAATTACGTTTGCAAGCTCACACTGGCTCCTCGCCTGAATAGGACTTGAAATAAATACCCTAGCCATTATCCCCCTTATAGCCCAACACCATCATCCTCGGGCAGTTGAAGCCACCACTAAATATTTTTTAACCCAGGCCACCGCAGCCGCCATACTACTCTTTGCAAGTACAACCAACGCCTGACTCACCGGACAATGAGACATTCACCAGATATCCCATCCCTTCCCTATTACGATAATTACCCTCGCCCTTGCATTGAAAATTGGTCTAGCCCCAGTACACTCCTGACTCCCAGAAGTACTCCAAGGCCTCGATTACACCACGGGACTTCTCCTATCCACCTGGCAAAAACTAGCCCCTTTCGCACTATTATTACAAATTCAATCCACAAACTCAACCCTCTTAATCCTGCTAGGACTAACATCCACCCTTGTAGGCGGGTGAGGGGGACTAAACCAAACCCAACTACGCAAAATTCTTGCTTACTCTTCAATCGCCCACCTTGGCTGAATGGTCCTAATCCTACAATTCTCCCCCTCTCTTACCCTACTAACCCTCGTAACATATCTAGTAATAACATCCTCAACGTTCCTTATTTTCAAAATAAACAAATCAACCAACATTAATGCCCTCGCCACTTCCTGAGCAAAAACTCCCGCACTTACATCCTTAACCCCCTTGATCTTATTATCCCTAGGAGGACTCCCACCACTTACCGGCTTTATACCAAAATGGCTGATCCTTCAAGAATTGACAAAGCAAGACCTTGCACCCACTGCTACACTAGCTGCACTGACAGCCCTCCTCAGCCTATACTTCTATCTCCGACTTTCATATGCAATAACACTTACTATGTCCCCAAATAACTTAACCGGGACCACCCCGTGACGTCTCCCCTCATCTCAATTTACCACACCTCTCGCCCTCTCAACTACAGCTGCCCTGTCTCTCCTACCCCTAACCCCTGCCACGGTCGCACTTCTAACGCTGTAAGAGACTTAGGATAGCACAAGACCAAGGGCCTTCAAAGCCCTAAGCGGGAGTGAAAATCTCCCAGTCCCTGATAAGACCTGCAGGATTTTACCCCACATCTCCTGCATGCAAAGCAGGCACTTTAATTAAGCTAAGGCCTTCATCTAGATAGGCAGGCCTCGATCCTACAAACTCTTAGTTAACAGCTAAGTGCTCAAACCAGCGAGCATCCATCTATCCTTCCCCCGCCTGTCGGTCGGGCCAAGGCGGGGGAAAGCCCTGGCAAGAGCCAACCTGCTACTTCGGACTTGCAATCCACTATGCTAACACCTCAGGGCTTGGTAAGAAGAGGACTCAAACCTCTGTCTATGGGGCTACAATCCACCGCTTAAAACTCAGCCATCCTACCTGTGGCAATTACACGTTGATTTTTCTCGACCAACCATAAAGACATCGGCACCCTCTATCTAGTATTCGGTGCCTGAGCTGGAATAGTAGGCACAGCTCTGAGCCTACTCATTCGAGCAGAACTAAGCCAACCAGGCGCCCTCCTTGGGGACGACCAGATTTATAATGTAATTGTTACAGCACATGCCTTTGTAATAATTTTCTTTATAGTAATGCCGATCATGATCGGAGGATTTGGAAACTGACTTATCCCACTTATAATTGGTGCCCCAGACATGGCATTTCCTCGAATAAATAATATGAGCTTCTGGCTCCTTCCTCCTTCCTTCCTACTGCTTCTCGCCTCTTCTGGCGTAGAAGCCGGAGCTGGTACTGGTTGAACCGTTTACCCTCCCCTCTCTGGTAATTTAGCCCACGCAGGAGCATCCGTCGATCTTACAATTTTCTCCCTGCATTTAGCAGGAATTTCTTCAATTCTCGGAGCCATCAACTTCATTACAACCATTATCAACATGAAACCCCCTGCTATTTCCCAATATCAGACCCCTCTGTTTGTATGAGCAGTACTAATCACGGCTGTCCTTCTTCTCCTCTCCCTCCCAGTCCTTGCTGCTGGTATTACAATACTCCTCACAGACCGAAACCTTAATACCACCTTCTTCGACCCTGCAGGAGGAGGGGATCCTATCCTCTATCAACATTTATTCTGATTCTTCGGCCACCCAGAAGTCTATATTTTAATTCTCCCCGGATTTGGCATGATTTCACACATTGTTGCCTACTATTCTGGTAAAAAAGAACCCTTCGGCTATATGGGCATGGTTTGAGCTATAATAGCAATCGGCCTTCTAGGTTTTATTGTATGAGCCCATCACATGTTCACAGTCGGAATAGACGTTGACACGCGAGCCTACTTCACATCAGCTACTATAATTATTGCAATTCCTACTGGTGTAAAAGTCTTTAGCTGACTTGCAACCCTTCACGGAGGGTCTATCAAATGAGAAACCCCTCTTCTCTGGGCACTTGGCTTCATTTTCCTCTTTACAGTGGGCGGCCTGACAGGAATTGTCTTAGCCAACTCCTCACTAGACATTGTCTTACATGATACATACTACGTAGTAGCACACTTCCACTACGTCCTATCCATGGGAGCCGTATTTGCCATCGTTGCAGCCTTTGTACACTGATTCCCTCTATTTACGGGATATACTCTCCACAGCACCTGAACAAAAATACACTTTGGAATTATGTTCCTAGGGGTAAACCTAACATTCTTCCCCCAACACTTCCTGGGCCTAGCTGGGATGCCTCGACGGTACTCAGATTACCCAGATGCCTATACACTTTGAAACACAGTTTCCTCTATTGGCTCCCTAATTTCCCTGGTAGCAGTAATCATGTTCTTATTCATTATTTGAGAAGCATTCGCCGCTAAACGTGAGGTACTATCAGTAGAATTAACTATAACTAATGTAGAATGATTACATGGCTGCCCTCCTCCTTACCACACATTTGAAGAGCCTGCATTTGTTCAAGTTCAGTCAAACTAACGAGAAAGGGAGGAGTTGAACCCCCATGTATTGGTTTCAAGCCAACCACATAACCGCTCTGTCACTTTCTTCATAAGACACTAGTAAATTAGTTATTACACTGCCTTGTCAAGGCAGAATAGTGGGTTAAACCCCCGCGTGTCTTGCACACTTAATGGCACATCCCTCACAACTAGGTTTCCAAGATGCAGCTTCACCTGTTATAGAAGAACTTCTCCACTTTCATGACCACGCCTTAATAATTGTCTTCTTAATTAGCACACTAGTACTTTACATTATTGTGGCCATGGTCTCCACTAAACTTACCAACAAATACATCCTAGATTCTCAAGAAATTGAAATTATCTGAACTGTCCTTCCTGCAGTTATCCTGATTTTAATCGCCCTCCCATCACTCCGCATCCTCTATCTAATAGATGAAATCAATGATCCTCATCTAACAATCAAAGCCATGGGCCACCAGTGATACTGAAGCTATGAATACACAGACTATGAAGACCTCGGCTTCGATTCGTACATAATCCCAACACAAGACTTAACCCCTGGACAATTCCGCCTTTTAGAAGCAGACCACCGAATAGTAATCCCAGTGGAATCTCCTATTCGTGTATTAGTCTCTGCCGAAGATGTGCTCCACTCCTGGGCAGTCCCAGCCCTAGGTGTAAAAATAGACGCAGTTCCCGGTCGCCTGAATCAAACAGCCTTTATTACCTCCCGACCAGGCGTCTTCTATGGACAATGCTCCGAAATCTGCGGGGCAAACCATAGCTTTATACCTATCGTAGTTGAAGCAGTTCCACTACAACACTTTGAAGACTGATCCTCCCTAATACTTGAAGACGCTTCGCTAGGAAGCTAAATAGGGTATAGCATTAGCCTTTTAAGCTAAAGACTGGTGGCTCCCAACCACCCCTAGCGGTATGCCTCAACTCAACCCTGCCCCATGATTTTTCATTCTTATTTTCTCCTGAGCGGCCTTTCTAATTGTGATTCCCCCGAAAGTTATAGCACATACCTTCCCAAACGAACCTACTTCTCAAAGCACAGAGAAGACTAAAATAGACCCCTGAAGCTGACCATGACACTAAGTTTCTTTGACCAATTTATGAGCCCTGTATTCCTAGGCATCCCCCTAATTGCTCTCGCCCTTGTCCTCCCTTGAATTCTATTCCCTACCCCCTCTTCCCAATGATTAAATAACCGCCTTCTGGCACTCCAAAACTGATTCATCAATCGCTTCACCCAACAACTTATATTACCCCTGGGCCCAGCTGGCCACAAATGAGCAATCTTACTAACATCCCTAATGTTGTTCCTTATTTCTCTTAACATACTTGGCCTTCTCCCCTATACATTTACCCCTACTACACAACTGTCTCTTAACATAGGCCTTGCAGTACCCCTTTGGCTCGCAACAGTTATTATCGGAATACGAAATCAACCAACTATTGCCCTAGGCCACCTTCTTCCAGAAGGGACCCCCACCCCTTTAATCCCAGTACTAATTATTATCGAAACAATTAGCCTATTTATTCGCCCTCTTGCCCTGGGAGTGCGGTTAACAGCCAACCTCACAGCTGGTCATCTTCTAATCCAACTAATCGCCACTGCTGCTTTCGTCCTTTTACCCTTAATACCAGCTGTTGCAATCCTCACAGGAGCCCTACTGTTTCTTCTCACTCTTCTAGAAGTTGCCGTCGCTATGATTCAGGCCTACGTGTTCGTCCTTCTATTAAGCCTCTATCTCCAAGAGAATGTATAATGGCCCACCAAGCACACGCATACCACATAGTAGACCCGAGCCCTTGACCACTAACAGGCGCAGTTGCAGCCCTCCTGATAACATCAGGTCTTGCAATCTGATTCCATTTCCACTCCGCTACCCTTATAACACTCGGAACAGCCCTACTCCTTCTCACAATATACCAATGGTGACGAGACATCGTACGAGAAGGCACATTCCAAGGACATCATACACCCCCTGTTCAAAAAGGCCTTCGATACGGCATAATTCTCTTCATTACATCAGAAGTCTTCTTCTTCTTAGGATTTTTCTGAGCTTTCTACCACTCAAGTCTCGCACCTACCCCTGAACTAGGGGGATGCTGACCTCCTACCGGCATCACTACCCTTGACCCATTTGAAGTGCCCCTCCTTAATACAGCCGTCCTACTTGCTTCCGGAGTTACAGTCACCTGAGCCCACCACAGCATCATAGAAGGTGAACGAAAACAAGCCATCCAATCACTAACACTCACAATTCTTCTTGGCTTTTATTTTACCTTCCTTCAAGCCCTAGAATACTACGAAGCCCCCTTCACAATTGCCGACGGAGTCTACGGTTCTACATTCTTTGTAGCAACCGGTTTCCACGGTTTACATGTTATTATTGGCTCTACATTTCTAGCTATTTGCCTACTCCGACAAGTTCAATACCATTTTACATCTGAACACCACTTCGGATTTGAAGCAGCTGCATGATATTGACATTTCGTAGACGTCGTCTGACTGTTCTTGTATATCTCCATCTACTGATGAGGCTCATAATCTTTCTAGTACTAAAGCTAGTATAAGTGACTTCCAATCACCCGGTCTTGGTCAAAATCCAAGGAAAGATAATGAATCTAGTCACAACCGTCATTGCCATCGCCATCGCACTTTCCACCATCTTAGCTATCATTTCCTTCTGATTACCTCAAATAACCCCCGACCACGAAAAGCTCTCACCCTATGAGTGTGGTTTCGACCCATTAGGAACAGCCCGACTACCTTTCTCACTTCGCTTCTTCCTCGTCGCCATCCTTTTCCTCCTCTTTGACCTAGAAATTGCCCTTCTACTACCACTTCCATGAGGAGACCAGCTCTCATCCCCACTAACTACATTTCTATGGGCCTCAGCAGTCCTAGCCCTCCTTACGCTAGGCCTCATCTATGAATGACTCCAAGGCGGCTTAGAATGGGCCGAGTAGGCGGTTAGTCTAAGAAAAACATTTGATTTCGGCTCAAAAACTTGTGGTTAAAATCCATAACTGCCTGATGACTCCCGTTCAATTTGCCTTTTCATCAACTTTCTTACTGGGATTAACAGGCCTCGCATTCCATCGAACCCATCTTCTCTCCGCCCTTCTCTGCCTAGAAGGTATAATACTTTCTTTGTTTATTGCTCTATCCCTTTGAACCCTACAGCTTGACTCAACTAACTTTTCACCCTCCCCCATACTCTTACTCGCATTTTCAGCTTGCGAGGCAAGCGCAGGGCTCGCCCTACTAGTAGCCACCGCCCGAACCCACGGCTCTGATCGTCTCCAAAGTCTAAACCTCTTACAGTGCTAAAAGTCCTTATCCCTACTCTTATGCTTGTCCCAACTACTTGATTAGCCCCCTCAAAATGACTGTGACCCACCACCCTTCTCCACAGCCTAGTCATCGCTTTAGTGAGCCTTACCTGACTAAAAAACATCTCAGAAACAGGCTGATCCTGCCTTAACCCTTATATGGCCACAGACCCTCTCTCAACACCCCTTCTAGTCCTTACCTGCTGGTTACTCCCCTTAATAATTCTTGCAAGCCAAAGCCATACAGCTCTCGAACCCATTAACCGACAACGAATATACATCACACTCTTAACATCTCTGCAAATTTTCCTAATCATAGCCTTCAGTGCTACCGAAATCATCATGTTCTACGTCATGTTTGAAGCCACCCTAATCCCAACCCTCATCCTCATTACTCGGTGAGGAAACCAGACAGAACGCCTTAATGCTGGAACCTACTTCCTCTTCTATACCTTAGCAGGCTCACTACCCCTTCTTGTTGCCTTATTGCTCCTTCAAAATAATACAGGTACCCTTTCCCTACTTACCTTACAATACTCCAACCCCCTTTTACTCACTACTTATGCAGACAAGTTGTGGTGGGCCGCTTGCCTACTAGCATTTCTAGTAAAAATACCACTCTACGGTGCCCACCTTTGATTACCCAAAGCGCATGTAGAAGCCCCAGTGGCAGGCTCCATAATTCTTGCCGCGGTCCTCCTAAAACTCGGAGGTTATGGTATAATACGAATAATAACCATACTAGAACCACTCACAAAGGAACTAAGCTACCCCTTTATCATCTTTGCCCTTTGAGGGGTAATTATGACAGGCTCAATCTGTTTACGTCAAACAGACCTAAAATCCTTAATTGCTTACTCATCAGTAAGTCATATAGGCCTCGTCATTGGAGGTATTCTTATTCAAACCCCATGAGGTTTTACAGGAGCACTTATCCTTATAATTGCACATGGCTTAACATCGTCTGCCCTATTCTGCCTAGCAAACACTAATTATGAACGAACACATAGCCGAACTATAGTATTAGCCCGAGGACTACAAGTGGCCCTCCCTCTGATAACAACATGATGATTTATTGCCAGCCTCGCCAACCTTGCTCTCCCCCCACTCCCCAATCTTATAGGAGAACTAATAATTATTACTTCATTATTCAACTGATCCTGATGAACTCTTGTATTAACAGGAGCTGGCACCCTTATTACCGCAGGCTATTCCCTTTACATGTTCCTTATGACCCAACGGGGCCCGCTCCCAGCACACATTATTGCACTAGACCCCTCACACTCCCGAGAGCATCTCCTTATGGCCCTCCACCTTCTCCCCCTGGCCCTGCTAATCCTTAAACCCGAATTAGTCTGAGGCTGGACCGCTTGTAGATATAGTTTAACAAAAACATTAGATTGTGATTCTAAAAATAGGGGTTGAACTCCCTTTATCCACCGAGAGAGGCTCGATAGCAACGAAAGCTGCTAACTTTCGCCGCCCTGGTTAAACCCCAAGGCTCACTCGAATCGCTCCTAAAGGATAACAGCTCATCCGTTGGTCTTAGGAACCAAAAACTCTTGGTGCAAATCCAAGTAGCAGCTATGTACCCTACATCCCTCATAATAACCTCGAGCTTAATTATCATCTTCACACTTCTCGCGTACCCCGTACTTACGACTCTCACACCTTACCCCCAAAAACCAGACTGGGCATTGTCTCAAGTTAAAACTGCAGTAAAACTAGCCTTCCTTGTCAGCCTCTTGCCACTGTTTCTGTTCCTTAACGAAGGAACAGAAATAATCATTACCAATTGAAGCTGAATGAATACCGCAACCTTCGATGTAAACATCAGCTTTAAATTTGACCACTACTCCATCATCTTCACCCCTATTGCCCTCTATGTAACCTGGTCTATTCTAGAGTTTGCATCATGGTACATACATGCAGACCCCTACATAAATCGATTTTTCAAATACCTCCTCATTTTCCTCATTGCCATGATTGTACTAGTTACCGCAAATAACATGTTTCAACTCTTTATTGGATGAGAAGGTGTAGGTATCATATCCTTTCTCCTCATCGGCTGGTGGTACGGGCGAACAGATGCAAATACAGCCGCCCTCCAGGCAGTGTTATATAACCGAGTCGGAGACATCGGACTAATCTTTGCCATAGCCTGAATAGCAACAAACTTCAACTCCTGAGAAATACAACAGATATTTGCAACCGCCAAAGATTTTGACCTTACCTTTCCCCTCCTAGGACTAATTATTGCCGCTACTGGCAAATCAGCCCAATTCGGACTACACCCGTGGCTACCCTCCGCTATGGAGGGCCCTACACCGGTATCTGCCCTACTACATTCCAGCACAATAGTCGTTGCAGGTATCTTCCTTTTAATTCGTATAAGCCCCCTTATAGAAAACAACCCCATTGCCCTGACTACCTGCCTATGCCTTGGAGCCCTAACAACCCTCTTTACTGCCACCTGTGCCCTCACCCAAAATGATATTAAAAAAATCGTTGCATTCTCAACCTCTAGTCAACTAGGCCTTATGATAGTAACCATCGGACTGAATCAACCTCAACTCGCATTCCTCCATATCTGTACCCACGCTTTCTTCAAAGCAATACTTTTCCTCTGCTCCGGCTCTATTATCCATAGCCTTAATGATGAACAAGACATTCGAAAAATAGGAGGAATACACCACCTTACCCCCTTTACATCCTCTTCCTTAACTATTGGTAGCTTAGCCCTTACGGGCACCCCTTTTCTAGCGGGCTTCTTCTCTAAAGATGCCATTATTGAAGCACTAAACACATCCCATCTTAACGCCTGAGCCCTTACCTTAACACTCCTAGCCACCTCCTTCACCGCTATCTACAGCCTCCGAGTTATTTTCTTTGTATCAATGGGCCACCCTCGATTCACTTCACTTTCCCCTATCAACGAAAATAACCCAGCAGTAATCAACCCTATTAAGCGACTAGCCTGAGGAAGTATTATCGCTGGCCTACTAATTACTTCTAATATTACCCCACTAAAAACACCAGTAATATCTATACCCCTAATGCTTAAACTTGCTGCTCTCGCCGTTACAATCTGCGGCCTCCTTGTTGCCCTTGAACTAGCATCCCTAACAAGCAAGCAACATAAACCAACGCCCCAATTAACACTTCACCACTTCTCCAACATACTCGGCTTCTTTCCAACAGTCATCCACCGTTTTGCCCCTAAACTAAACCTAACACTAGGCCAAACGATTGCCAGCCAAATAGTTGACCAAACCTGGTTAGAAAAAACAGGACCTAAAGCAGTAATCTCCTCCAACCTCCCTCTAATTACAACTACAAGCAATGCCCAACAAGGTATGATCAAAACCTACCTCGCCTTGTTCCTCATTACACTCGTCCTCTCTACCCTTGTATTTATTCTTTAAACCGCCCGAAGTGCCCCCCGGCTCATCCCCCGTGTTAACTCTAAGACCACAAACAAAGTTAAAAGAAGCACCCATGCACTAATGACTAGTATCCCTCCCCCAAATGAATACATTAATGCAACTCCCCCTGCATCCCCTCGCAAGACGGAAAACTCACCAAGCTCGTCCACCGGCACCCAAGAAGACTCATACCACCCGTTTCAAAATAGACCAGAAACCACAACTACCACTACAATATAAATCACCATGTATACCGCAACAGACCGACTGCCCCAGCTTTCAGGATAAGGCTCAGCAGCAAGAGCTGCTGAATAAGCAAACACAACCAACATTCCCCCCAAATAAATTAAGAACAACACTAGGGACAAAAAAGGCCCTCCATGCCCCACTAACACCCCACACCCCATGCCCGCCACCACTACTAACCCTAAGGCAGCAAAATAAGGAGAAGGGTTGGAAGCAACTGCTACCAGCCCTAAAACAAGGCCAAATAAAAATAAAAATATAACAAAAGTCATAATTTCTGCCAGGATTTTAACCAGGACTAATGACTTGAAAAACCACCGTTATTATTTAACTACAGAAACCTCAATGGCAAGCCTTCGAAAGACTCACCCCCTCCTAAAAATTGCAAACCATGCACTAGTTGACCTACCCACACCCTCTAATATCTCAGCCTGATGAAATTTCGGCTCCCTCCTTGGTCTTTGCTTAATTACCCAAATCCTTACAGGGTTGTTCCTAGCCATACACTATACCTCAGATATCGCAACAGCTTTCTCATCCGTGGCACACATTTGCCGGGATGTAAACTACGGCTGACTTATCCGAAGCGTCCATGCAAACGGCGCCTCCTTTTTCTTTATCTGCATTTATATGCACATCGCCCGAGGACTTTACTACGGCTCATACCTTTTCAAAGAAACTTGAAGCGTTGGTGTAATCCTTCTCCTTCTAGTAATAATGACAGCCTTTGTAGGATACGTCCTTCCATGAGGACAGATATCATTCTGAGGGGCCACCGTCATCACCAACTTGCTATCCGCTGTTCCTTATGTAGGAAATACACTCGTTCAATGAATTTGAGGGGGATTTTCAGTAGATAACGCCACCCTTACCCGCTTCTTTGCCTTCCACTTCCTCTTCCCCTTCGTTATTGCAGCCGCAGCTTTAATTCACCTCCTCTTCCTCCACGAAACAGGATCTACAAATCCCCTGGGCCTAAACTCAGACGCCGATAAAATCTCATTCCACCCGTATTTCTCTTACAAAGACCTCTTAGGATTCACAGCACTTCTAACCGCACTAACCTCACTAGCGCTCTTCGCCCCGAATCTCTTAGGAGACCCTGACAACTTCACACCCGCCAATCCGTTAGTTACGCCCCCACATATCAAGCCTGAATGGTATTTCCTATTTGCATATGCCATCCTACGCTCAATCCCAAACAAACTTGGCGGTGTTCTGGCCCTACTATCCTCCATTCTTGTGCTCCTGGTCGTACCGATCCTCCACACATCCAAACAACGAAGCCTCACATTCCGACCTCTAACACAATTTCTATTTTGAACACTAGTCGCAGACGTCGCTATCCTAACCTGAATTGGAGGCATACCCGTTGAACACCCCTTTATTATTATTGGACAAGTTGCATCCCTTCTATACTTCCTACTTTTCCTAGTCTTCACTCCATTGGCAGGTTGATTAGAAAACAAAGTCCTTCAATGATACTGCACTAGTAGCTCAGCTTCAGAGCACCGGTCTTGTAAACCGGACGTCGGAGGTTAAAATCCCCCCTACTGCTCAAAGAAAGGAGACTCAAACTCCTACCCTTAGCTCCCAAAGCTAAGATTCTTGCATTAAACTATTCTCTGAAAAATGTTTATATGCATATATGTATTTACACCATACATTTATATTAACCATATATAATAGTATTCAAGGACATATATGTAATTTCAACATTACTAGATGTTAACCATTCATACGTCAGCATAACACGAAGGTATACATAACCCACATCCAGATATATCTAACAAAAGCATTAGAGTCAAGGACTGGCGAGATTTAAGATCGAGCACGAAATAATCCATTGTCCAAGTTATACCATTACCCAACATCTCGTCAACACTCACAATCTTAATGTAGTAAGAGCCCACCATCGGTTGATTTCTTAATGTACACGGTTATTGAAGGTGAGGGACAAGAATTGTGGGGTTGTCACACAGTGAATTATTCCTGGCATTTGGTTCCTACTTCAGGATCATGACTTGATATTACTCCTCACACTTTCATCGACGCCGACATAAGTTAATGGTGGAAATACATTCGACTCGTTACCCACCATGCCGAGCGTTCCTTCCAGCGGGTAAGGGGTTTCCTTTTTTTTTTTTCCTTTCACCTGGCATCCCACAGTGCATACAAATAGAAACTAACAAGGCTGAACATTTCCTCGCGCGCGAGGAAATAGTATGCATGGTGAAAAGATATTACTAGAAGGATTGCATAACTGATATCAAGAGCATAAAGTGTGAATATTTCTCCTAAGATCTCTAAGATCAGCCCCTGAGGGTTTTTACGCGTTAAACCCCCCCTACCCCCCAATACTCCTGAGATCACTAACACTCCTGAAAACCCCCCGGAAACAGGAAAACCCCTAGCAGTACATTTTAGCACAAAATGTGCTTATTTACATTATTGTAAATATTTGCAT